ATAATAAAAACATCAACTAAAATTATAATATTAATTACTACTATTATATCAACATTATTAGTATTAAGATCAGAAAATTGATTTAGTATATGAATAGGATTAGAAATTAATATATTATCTTTTATTCCATTAATAGAAGAAGAAAAAAATATAATATCATCAGAATCCAAAATAATTTACTTCATCATTCAAAGCATGGCTTCGATAATATTCCTTTTTATAATTACCGCAAATCCATTAATTATAATTAACGAAAATATAATTAATTATATGCCTATATCAATTATTACAATAAGTATATCAATAAAAATGGGAATAGCACCTATACATTTATGATTTATTAATATTATGAAAAAATTAAAATGGAACAATTGTATAATACTTATAACATGACAGAGGATCGCACCCATATATGTTTTAAGAAATACAAATAATAATATTCTTATAATTAACATTTTAGCTATTTGTAGTGCCCTTATTGGAGCAATTGGAGGTATTAATCAAACCTCTACAAAGAAAATTATAGCATATTCATCAGTTAACCATTTAGGTTGAATTGCAACTTGCATTACATATGATAATGAAACGTGAATAAAATATCTAATTATTTATTCAATAATAATTCTAATTTTAACCGAAATATTAAAAAAAAAATCAATCAACTTCATTAATCAAATAAACACAAATATAAAAACTAAAACAGAAAAAATGAATATCATTATTATAATATTAAGACTAGGAGGACTACCACCATTTTTAGGATTCTTACCTAAATGATTAGTTATTCAATCTTTAATAAATAATAACTGCAAAATTACAATTATAATTTTAATAATAACATCTATAATCACATTATTTTATTATATACGTATAATCACACCAATTATCATAATAAACAATTATATTAATAAATGAAACATTAAAAGAAGAAATATAAAAACAATATATATAATAAACTTTATAATTAACATGATATTACCAATAACAATAATTATTAGAATAACATAAATCCTTAAGTTAAATAAACTATTAACCTTCAAAGTTAAAAATATAAATATAATTTTATAGGCTTTAGTATAATACTACTTCAGAATTGCAGTCTAATATCATTAAATTGACTATAAAGCCTGATAAAGGAATTAAAAATTCATATATAAATTTACAATTTACAACCTATAATCAGACACTTTATCTATATAAATTAATTTATACAGAGAACATAAAATTGAATAAATGAATATTTTCAACAAACCATAAAGACATTGGAACACTCTACTTCATATTAGGTATATGATCAGGAATAATTGGTATATCAATAAGATGAATTATTCGAATTGAATTAGGACAACCCGGATCATTCATCGGAAATGATCAAATTTATAATGTTATTGTAACAGCACATGCTTTCATCATAATTTTCTTTATAGTTATACCAATTATAATTGGAGGTTTTGGAAATTGATTAGTACCTTTAATAATTGGAGCACCTGATATAGCCTTCCCTCGAATAAATAATATAAGATTCTGACTATTACCCCCCTCTTTAACCTTATTATTAATTGGTAGAATAGTAGATGCAGGAGCGGGAACAGGATGAACAGTTTATCCTCCATTATCGAGAAATTTAGCCCATAATGGAGCCTCCGTAGATATAACAATCTTTTCTCTACACCTTGCAGGTGTATCATCAATTTTAGGAGCCGTTAATTTCATTTCAACTATTATTAATATACGAACAACTGGTATGACTAGAGAAAAAATTCCCCTATTTGTATGATCAGTAGGTATTACAGCACTATTATTATTATTATCATTACCAGTTCTAGCTGGAGCTATTACCATACTTTTAACTGATCGAAACTTAAATACATCATTTTTCGACCCAGCAGGAGGGGGAGATCCTGTACTTTACCAACACCTATTTTGATTTTTCGGCCACCCTGAAGTATATATTCTTATTTTACCAGGATTCGGAATTATCTCCCATATCATTAGACAAGAAAGTGGTAAAAGAAATGCATTTGGTTCAACAGGAATAATTTATGCCATATTAGCCATTGGTTTACTAGGATTTATTGTTTGAGCTCACCATATATTTACAGTTGGTATAGATGTAGATACACGAGCTTACTTTACATCAGCAACAATAATTATTGCTATTCCAACCGGAATTAAAATTTTTAGTTGACTAGCAACAATTCACGGATCAATAATTAATTATTCACCATCAATATTATGAACACTTGGATTTGTATTTTTATTTACAATTGGAGGATTAACTGGAATTGTACTAGCCAATTCCTCAATTGATATTGTTCTTCATGACACATATTATGTTGTAGCTCACTTTCATTATGTATTATCAATAGGAGCTGTATTTGCTATCATAGCTGGATTCATTCAATGATATCCACTATTCACAGGAATAACAATAAATCCAAAATGATTGAAAACTCAATTCTTCACAATATTTATTGGAGTAAACTTAACCTTTTTCCCCCAACATTTTCTTGGGTTAAGAGGAATACCACGACGATATTCAGATTATCCAGATATATACATATCATGAAATGTAATTTCATCAATTGGATCAACTATTTCAATCTTAGGGACTATAATATTTATTATAATTATATGAGAAAGTATAATTTCAAAACGAAAAATTATATTTGTAATAAATTTAAATTCAAGTATTGAATGATTACAAAATTATCCACCAGCAGAACATTCATATAACGAAATACCAATTGCATTTAATTTCTAATATGGCAGAAATATATGCAATGAATTTAAGATTCATCTATAAAGAATCATCTTTTTTTAGAAATTAGTAAATGATCACAAATTAATTTTCAAGATCCTAATTCACCATTGATAGAACAATTAATATTCTTTCATGATAACACAATAATTATTTTAATCATAATTACAACCATTATCGCATGAATTATATTCAAAATACTTTTTAATAAAATAATCAATCGTTTCATAATAGAAAACCAAATAATTGAAATTATTTGAACAATTATTCCAGCAATAATTTTAATTCTAATCGCATTACCTTCACTTCGTATTCTATATATAATAGATGAAACGAAAAATCCAACATTAACAATTAAAGCAATTGGTCATCAATGATACTGAAGTTATGAATATTCAGATTTCAAAAATATTGAATTCGAATCATATATAAAACCTGATAGAGAAATTAAAATTAATGAATTCCGACTTTTAGAAACTGATAACCGAATCGTCCTACCAATAAATAACCAAGTACGTATTATTGTAACCGCGACAGATGTATTACATTCTTGAACAATTCCAAGATTAGGAATTAAAATCGACGCCATTCCAGGTCGACTAAATCAAGGATCAATATTTATTAATCGACCTGGAATTATATACGGACAATGTTCTGAAATCTGTGGAGCAAATCACAGATTTATACCAATTATAATTGAAAGAGTAAACACTAAACAATTTATTAGATGATTAAAAAATAAATCATTAAGTGGCTGAAAGTAAAGCAATGGTCTCTTAAACCAAAATATAGTAATTAACGAATACTCTTAATGGAAAAATTAGTTTATAAAAAACATCAGATTGTCAGACTGAAAAAATTAATATAATATTTTTCTATACCACAAATAGCACCTATATCATGAATAAGATTAATAATTATATTTATTATAATAATTATTGTAATTAACAGTATATCATATTTCAATAAAAATTATAAAATTAAAATAAGAATAGAAAATAAAAAAATAAATCAACTTAAATGAAAATGATAACAAACTTATTTTCAACATTTGATCCATCTACATCTATATATTATTCAATAAATTGAATAAGAACTATAATTATTTTAATGATTATACCTTACCCATACTGAATTATTAAATCACGTCAAAGTATAATTATTAATTTAATTTATAAAATTTTACACCAAGAATTTAAAATACTTTTATCAAAAAGTAAAGGATTAACATTAATAATAACATCATTATTTATATTTATCTTAATCAACAATATAATAGGATTATTGCCTTATATTTTTACTAGATCAAGTCATTTAATTTTCTCACTAGCCATATCCTTGCCTTTATGATTATCAATTATACTATTTGGATGAATTAATAAAACACAACATATATTTAGACATTTAATTCCAGCAGGAACCCCTAGTATACTTATACCATTTATAGTATGTATTGAGACTATTAGTAATATTATTCGACCAGGATCATTAGCTGTTCGATTAACAGCTAACATAATTGCAGGTCATTTATTAATAACTCTTTTAGGTAATAATACAACACAAGCATCAGTTATTATAATCATAATATTAATAATAATTCAAATTATATTAATATTATTTGAAACTGCAGTAGCTATAATCCAAGCTTACGTATTTTCAGTACTTACAACTTTATATTCTAGTGAAGTTAATTATGAAAAAAAGAAATCACCCATTCCACCTAGTAGATCCAAGACCATGACCTTTAACAGGATCAATTGGAGCAATAACAATAACATCAGGAATAGTTATATGATTTCATATAAAAAATCCTATATTAATAATAACTGGTATTTTAATTTTATTATTAACAATAATTCAATGATGACGAGATATCGTACGAGAGGGTACTTATCAAGGCAAACACACAATCATAGTAACCAATGGATTAAAGTGAGGAATAATTCTATTTATTATTTCAGAAATCTTTTTCTTTATCTCATTTTTCTGAGCCTTCTTTCACAGTAGACTTGCACCGACTATTGAAATCGGTATAACCTGGCCTCCGAAAGGAATCAAAACTTTTAATCCTATAGATATTCCTCTTTTAAATACAACAATTTTATTATCTTCTGGTATTACAATTACATGAGCACACCACAGTATCATGAACAAAAATCATAGACAAACAATTAGGGGTTTATTCCTTACTGTTACGCTAGGGATTTATTTCACTATACTGCAAGCATATGAATATTTAGAGTCCCCATTCACAATCAGAGACTCCGTCTATGGATCTTGTTTCTTCATAGCAACAGGATTCCATGGAATCCACGTAATTATTGGTACTACATTTTTATTGGTTTGCCTAATTCGAACTATAAAATTTCACTTTTCAAATAAACATCATTTTGGATTTGAAGCAGCTGCTTGATACTGGCATTTTGTTGATGTAGTATGACTATTTTTATATATTTCAATTTATTGATGAGGTAGTTACTTTTTTAGTATAAAAAGTATTCTTAACTTCCAATTAAGAGGTCTCAAAAGAGAAAAAGTAATAATATTAACCAGATCATCAATTCTAATTAGAATAATTATTAGTATAACCTTGATAATAGTATGCTCGATTATTTCAAAAAAATCAAAAAACAATCGAGAAAAAATAACACCATTTGAATGTGGATTTGATCCAAAAAGATCATCACGAATACCTTTTTCAATCCAATTTTTTATAATTGCTATCATCTTTCTTATTTTTGATGTTGAAATTGTAATCTTAATGCCAACAATCAAAATTATACAAATAACTAAAATAAGATCATGATTTATAGTAACATCTACTTTTATCATTATCTTAATTATTGGATTATATCATGAATGGAAAAACGGAATCCTAGAATGAAGAAATTGGGGTTATAGTTAATTATAACATTTAATTTGCAATTAAAAATTATTCAAAATGAATTATCCTCAAGTAATGAAGTAAATTTTACATTTAGTTTCGACCTAAAAATAGGGATTCAACCCCTTACTTTTAACTAAAACCAAAAAAGAGGTATTTCACTGTTAATGAAATTATTGATTAAAAATCTAGTTAAAAGAGAATGTTGTAACTAAAAGAAGCCGCTAACTATCTTTTAAAGCGGTTAAAATCCGTTTTTCTCTTATATTTATATAGTTTAAAATAAAACATTTCATTTTCAATGAAAAAATAAAATTATTATTTTTATAAATACCTGAAGGGATAAATCCCATAATAATATCTTCAATATTAAGCTTTATAATTAAGCTATCCAAGTTTAAAAAACAAAAAATATTAAAGCAAACAAAAAAAAAGAAACCATATAAATTTTTAAATTATTATAATAAAAAAAATGAACAAATTTACTCAAAACTACTACGTAAAAAAAAGATAGTTTTGAGAAAATTAATTCCCCTCAACCTACCTCTAAATTATGATTAAATTCAAATGAAATTTTAAAAAAATTATTATTTAAAATATATGTTCTAAAATTAGGTAAAAATCACATATTTCCTAAAAATAAAGAAATTTTATAAAAAATTAAATAATTAGAAAATGAATTATAATAAAAAATTGATAATTCATATCCTAAAAAACCCCCCAAAGAAATTATTAATAAAGATATTAACTTTATAAAAGTTGGTATAACCAAAAAAATTGGAGTTGAAAAAATTATTCAAAATAAAAGACTACCTGAAAACATTGATATTATAACTAAAAAAATTATAGAAAAATTCATTAATTTATCCTCCATATAATTCTGACATCTATAAGAATTTGGGTATATATTTATAGTATAATAAATTAAACGAACACTATAAGAAACAGTTAGGCCCACAGAAAAATATATAATAATATAAATAAATATATTAGAACCTGAAAATGTTATTAATTCTAAAATCAAATCCTTTGAGTAAAAACCCGATAAATAAGGAAAACCACATAAAGAAAGATTAGAGATACAAAAACAAGTAATTGTAAAAGGTAATTGATATGTAAGACCACCTATAAAACGAATATCTTGAGTATCATTTATAACATGAATTATCAACCCAGCACACAAAAAAAGTAAAGCCTTAAAGAAAGCATGTGTTAATAAATGAAAATAAGATAAATAAGGGTAGCCTAAAAAAAGAATAGTTATTATTAAACCAAGTTGTCTTAAAGTAGATAAAGCAATAATTTTTTTTAAATCAAACTCAAAGTTAGCACCCAAACCTGATATAAATATAGTTAATAAAGATAACATTAAAAAAAAATCACAATTAAATATATAAATTATTGTACTAAAACGAATTAAAAGATAAACCCCAGCTGTGACTAACGTAGAAGAGTGAACCAAGGCTGAAACGGGAGTAGGAGCTGCCATAGCGGCAGGTAACCAAGAAGAAAAAGGAATCTGAGCTCTTTTAGTAAAACCAGCTAAGATTAATAAAAAAATCAAATAAAAAATTCAATTTTCATAAATAAATATATAATAAAAAAAATGTCAACTACCAAAATTTATCATTCAAGCAATAGACAAAAGAATAGCAACATCTCCAATACGATTTGTTAAAATAGTTAATATACCAGCTCTATGAGACTTATAATTTTGAAAATAAATAACTAAACAATAAGAAACTAAACCTAAACCATCCCAACCAATTAAAATACTAACAAGATTAGGTCTTATAATAAGTATAAATATAGAAAAAATAAATATTAAAACCAAATATAAAAATCGAATTTTATTTAAATCTGAAATTATATATGAATGACTATATATAATTACTATAGAAGAAATAAAAAAAACACAACCTCTAAATAATAATGATATTCAATCAAAAATTAAAGTTAAAGTGACCATTATTCTATTATAAGTGATAAATTCTCAATCTAATAAAAAAACCTGATTATAATAAATAAATAAAAGGCCTATTAAAAATATTAATAAACCTAAAATAAATAAAAAAAATGATCCAATTATATAAAAAGAAGTATTCTTCAAAGTCTGAAATAATACTATACCTATAACACCACAAATTATTATTCTTATTAAACTATTCAAACATAATCAAACCATAAAAATATCAATTTTCAAAATCATAAAATTTAAAGGAAAACAATGAAAAAAAATTAATATATATTCACGTAAATTAATATTATAAATTAATTTTAATCCTGAATATAATAAACCATGCTGAGTATTAGAATATAAATAAATTCTATAACAACAACTCAAAAATGAACCTCAAAATAGAAAAAAAAAAGTATAATAAGATCATCTTATTAATCTATTAATAATAAAAACTTCTCCCAACAAATTTAAAGTTATAGGTCTAGCCATATTATTAGCACATAATAAAAATCAAAAAAAAGAAAGTCTGGGTATTAAACTAATTATACCTTTATTAAAATAAAATCTACGACTATTTGAACGTTCATAAATCAAATTTGCTAAACAAAATAAACCCGAAGAACAAAGACCATGTCCAATTATTAAAATCAAAGAACCTAATATACCTAAATTATTTATAGAAAAAATACCACAAATTACCAAAGATATATGTCTCACAGAAGAATAGGCAATTATAGACTTTATATCAACTTGAAATATACAAATAAAACCAATAATTATTATACCAAATAAACTTAATCTAATCAATAAAATATTATTTAAAATAAAATTTCCATTCAAAAAAGATAAAACACGCATTAAGCCATAACCCCCTAATTTTAAAAGGACACCCGCCAAAATTATAGAACCTGAAATAGGGGCCTCAACATGAGCCCTAGGTAATCAAAAATGAAAAAAGATTATAGGTATTTTAATTAAAAAGGCCAAAACTAAACCTAAATATAAATATAAATTATAATTAATCAAAATCAAAGGATAAAATAAACTAAAACACAAATTATTAATATAAAAAATTGATAATAGAAGTGGTAATGATCCAAAAAGTGTATAAAATAATAAATAAAACCCTGAAGAAAGACGTTCAGGTTGATAACCTCAACCAAAAATCAATAAAAGAGTTGGGATTAAACTAGATTCAAAAAAAATATAAAATAAAAAAATATTTTGAGTAGAAAAAGAAAGAATTAAAAAAAGAGATAAAAAAACAATAACCAAAACAAAATAATTCGACGAATTTGTAAAATTAATTTTATATCTAGATAAAATCATTAATAAAATAATTCAAATAGTTAAATAAATTAAAGAAGAAGAAAGAACATCTATTATAAATCCATAACTCAAAGATCTATAAAAATATGTAAATAATCTCATATTAAAAAATAAAATTAAAGAAAGAAATAAAGAACAAATTAAAACTATTCAATTATTTAAAAAACATAAAGGAATCAAAAAAAAATAAAAAATTAATATCTTTATCATATTAAACTTCTAATATTTATTAAATTATCATTCCCATGACAACGAATTATAGAAACAAGAACTGAAAGGCCCATAACACCTTCACAAACTGAAAAAGTTAAGAAAAAAATAATAAAATAATACTCTCTCATATATATATATAAAAAAAAGAAAAATGAAAAGAAAATAACAACCACTAAATATTCTAAACTTAATAAAGTTAAAAGTAAATGTTTACGAGAAGAACATAAAATAATTAAACCACACAAAAATATATATCAAAAAATTAAATAATTTAATAAAATTAGTTTTAATAGTTTAAAAAAAAATAATGATCTTGTAAATCATAGATAGATAATACTTTAAAACTTCAGCAAGAGAATAATAAATTCCCACTTTAATCCCCAAAATTAATATTTTTAATAAACTACTCGCTGAATATGAAAATAATTTTTATATTAATAATCACCTTATCTACTACCTTAATTATTTTAAAACATCCGTTAAGAATAGGATTTAATTTAATTCTAATTACATTTCTATCATCTATAGTTATGAGAATTTGAATAAAATATACATGATATTCATATATCTTAGTTTTAGTTATATTAGGAGGAATATTAGTACTATTTATATATATAGCTAGAATTGCTTCAAATGAAATTATAAAATTCTCATTCAAAACATTAATTATAATTATAACAACTATAATAATTAGAGCAATTTTTCTAAAAGAAGAAATATTATCATTTAATATAACTATTATCCAAACTATAGATGGACAACAAAATTTATCCATAATAAAATTATTTAATACAAAAAGATCTATTATTACAATTATAATAGCTTTATATTTATTAATAACTATAATCTACGTAATCTTTATTACAAATACATTTGAAGGACCAATACGAAAAAAAAATTATGAAAAAACCAATTCGAAAATCACATCCAATAATTAAAATTATAAATTCTTCTTTATTTGACCTTCCAACACCATCATCAATTTCAATCTGATGAAATTTCGGATCACTTTTAGGAATATGTTTAATTATCCAAATTTTAACGGGAGTATTCTTAGCTATACACTACACAGCTGATATTAATATTGCATTTGATAGAGTTATTCACATTACACGTGATGTTAACACTGGATGGTTATTACGTAATATACATGCCAATGGAGCATCAATATTTTTCATTTGTTTATATTTACATATTGGGCGAGGAATATACTACGGTTCTTATAAACTTTTTATAACATGAAGAGTAGGAGTAATTATATTATTTATTATTATAGCTACTGCATTCTTAGGATATGTTTTACCATGAGGACAAATATCTTTCTGGGGGGCAACAGTTATTACAAATTTAATATCAGCAATTCCATACCTCGGAAACGAAATTGTAAAATGATTATGAGGAGGATTCTCAATTGATAATGCAACTTTAACACGTTTCTTTACATTACATTTTCTATTACCATTCATTCTTGCTGGAATAACAATAATCCATTTACTATTCCTGCACCAAACTGGATCAAATAACCCAACTGGAATTAATAGAAACTATGACAAAATTCCATTTCATCCATATTTCTCTATTAAAGACATTATAGGAATATTAATTGCCATCTATTTATTTCTAATAATTAATCTTCTAGAACCACGTTTATTAGGAGACCCTGAAAATTTTATTCCAGCAAACCCTTTAGTTACTCCTATTCATATTCAGCCTGAATGATATTTTTTATTTGCATATGCAATTTTACGATCAATTCCTAATAAATTGGGGGGTGTAGTAGCTATAATTATATCCATTCTAATAATAATAATTATTCCAATAACTTCAAAAAATAAATTTCAAAGAAACATATTTTATCCAATTAACCAAATAATATTTTGATCATTTTTCACTATAATTATATTATTAACATGAATTGGAGCCCGACCAGCAGAAGAACCTTTCATTACAACAGGACAAATTATTACAACATTATATTTTTTATATTTCATTATCAACCCAATTATATTAAAAATATGAGATAAATTAACAGAATAGTTGATTAAGCTTTAGATAAGTGTATATTTTGAAAATATAAGAAAGAAGTTTAATTCTTCTATCAACTTAACTTATAATAATGATTATAAATATTCAAACATAAAAATAATAAAACCCATATAAAAAATAAAATAATTTAAAGAAACAGGCAAAAAAACCCTTCAAGTTAAATATATTAATTTATCATAACGAAAACGTGGTAAAGTACCACGAACTCAAATAACTAAAAAAATAATTATAACCAATTTTAAAAAAAATATTAAAGAATTTAAATCGCACCCCAAAAAAAAAATAACTGTTAATAAACTTATAAAAATAATATTTATATATTCAGATAAGAAAATAAAAGCAAAACCACCTCTTCTATACTCAACATTAAACCCAGAAACCAATTCTGATTCCCCTTCTGCAAAATCAAATGGTGATCGATTAACTTCAGCTAAAAATGAAGAAATTCAACAAAAAAATAAAGGAAAAGAAAAAAATACAAACCAAATATAATTTTGAAAATTAGAAAATAAAACTAAATCAAAACCATAAACAAATATAATTAAACATAATAAAATCATTGACATTCTTACCTCATAAGAAATAGTTTGTGCTATACAACGAAGAGATCCAAGTATGGAATAATTAGAATTTGATGATCAACCACATATTAATACACCATAGACACCCAAACTAGTACAACAAAGAAAATATAAAAATCCTAAATTAAAATTATAAACATTAACTATAAAAGGAAATAATAACCACAATCTAAAAGATAATATTAACATAAAAACAGGTGAAAAATAATAAATTATAAAATTTGATATATACAAATATGTTTGTTCCTTAAAAAATAATTTTAACCCATCACTAAATGGTTGTAATAAACCTATATAACCAACCCTATTAGGCCCTTTACGAAGCTGAATATAACCTAAAACCTTACGCTCTAATAAAGTAACAAAAGCCACAGATAATAAAACTATTACAAGTAAAAAAATATAAATAATTAGATATATTACTATTTGTGTAATAAACACATATATAAATTCTAAATTTATAGCACTAATCTGCCAAAATAGTTAAAATTAATCAAATAAAAATAATATAATTAAAGTAACTGGTCCTTTCGTACTAAATTACTAAAAATAAGGATAGAAACCGACCTGGCTCACGCCGGTCTGAACTCAAATCATGTAAGAATATAATGGTCGAACAGACCAAAAAGATGAAAATCTACCCCCACCCCTTATCTTAATTCAACATCGAGGTCGCAAACCTTTCTATCGATATGAACTCTCCAAAAAGATTACGCTGTTATCCCTAAGGTAGGTTAATCTTCTAATCAAAAATTCTGGATCAAAAAAACATAAATTAATGAAAATTTATAATAAAAGTTAATAAAATTTTATTGTCACCCCAACAAAACTAATTTTTCTAAAAAATAAATTAATCAACAAAAAAACATAATTTATAAAATTAGTAAACCTCTATAGGGTCTTCTCGTCCTATAAAAAAATTTCAGCTTTTTAACTAAAAAATTAAATTCAAATTAATTATATAAAGAAAGATTATTTCTCATCAAACCATTCATTCTAGCCTCCAATTAAAAGACAAATGATTATGCTACCTTCGTACAGTTAAAATACCGCAGCCTTTTAATATTTTAAATCAATGGGCAGGCCCAATCTTGTATTAAAAACAAAAGAACATGTTTTTGTTAAACAGGTGGAAATAAAAATTGCCGAGTTCCAATAAATAAATTAACCAAATTACTAATTTTAACATTATTAAAAATTTTAAAAATTAAAACTTAAATTCTAATAAAAAATTAAAAATATAATAAATCTTTATAAAAAATGTATCATTATAACAAAATAAATAATGGAAATTATTAATCCTAAATAACAATTTATAAAAAATAATTTTTAATAAAACGAAAGAGCTTATCCCCTCCAATCTTTTTTTAACAAACTATTAATAATAAAATTAAATAAAGCATGGTTAAAAATGAATTATATTCAATTATTAGAAAACTAGATATCATTTTAAATGAAAAGCATATAACCTCTAAAATATAATTATAAATTTTTTTGAAACAAAAAAAAACATTATATCTTAAATCTTAAAATTTCGAGAAAAAAAAATAATTTATTAATTTTATTAAACCCTGATGCAAAAGGTACTTCAAATTATAAATACTTATAATATAAATAATATAAACCTTTACAGTTAAATAAAAGAAAAAATATTAATTCTTAAAAATACTAAAAAATAAAATATTTTTATTAAAAATATAAAAATAAACAAAAAATTAAATAAATATTAATCAAGAAGAATTGAATTGCACAATAAAAGTTATTAATGTAAATAATAATTTCCCTAACGGAAACATCTTGAACTTACCAGGCCCACCTTCCGGTAGGCCTACTTTGTTACGACTTATCTCAACTATTTTATAATGAGAGTGACGGGCGATGTGTACATTATTTAGAACTTAAATCAAAATAAAAAGTTTTATAAAATTACAACCAAATCCAATTTCAGGATTAAAATCAAATCTAACCATCCATATATAAAAATAATGTAACCCACCTCCACTTAAATATAGCTACATCTTGACCTAACATTAAATTCATAAAATTTTAAGAAAATATTCTCATAAAACATTCAATGACAGCGATATATAAACAAAATTTAAGTAAAATCAATCGTGGATTATCAATTAAGGGGCAGGTTCCTCTGGAAAGAATAAATAACCGCCAAATTCTTTTAATTTTAAGAACATAACTATTAATATTAAAGCAAATTTAAAATCATAATAATAGGGTATCTAATCCTAGTCTTTATATGAATTTCATATATCTATAACAACTAATAAAAAATTAATAAATTTGAATTTCACCTCAAAATAAAAATTTTAATTATAAAAATAATATAATACTTAGCCAAAATAATTCAATTTAACTAATTGTATAACCGCGACGGCTGGCACAATTTTTGTCAGTTATAATTAAAATCCTGGTTTTATCACCCAATAAAAACCAAAAATAAACACTGAATCTAAAATCATTTAGAAAATAAGGAAAACCTTACATATAATAAAATTCAAATTCTGAATTTTAAAGAAAGAATCAAACTTATAATTATATTAATCAAAATGTAAAAAGGAACAGATTAATGTACCCCTCCCCCCTCCAGGCCTCACGTCCCCACTCGCATCCATCAACATCAGTCTCCTCCACCTATAAATATTTATATGATTATAATATCCTATCTATATACTAGTATTACCCCTCTCTAATATCATGTACTGTTACCCATATCTAAATACTTACATATCCTGTGATCTTATATGATTATATATCTTTCTACTTCTTAGAATCCCATATACTCCTTATATCTATTGTAATATTACCTATATCTAAATCCTCCTATGTTTATATTCCTTATAGTATGATCTGTTACACCTTATAGCTCAGTCTCTTCTATCACCTTAGTTCTTATTAGTAAACATCTCTCTTTCACTCACTTCTTCTTTTCTAACCCTTCCATATGGATCATGTGTCACGTTCGTATATATCATGTTCTATTACCCATCATGTACAATCCTATCTCTACTTGGGATGTTGGCTCTCATCGTCTAAATAGTCCTATCTATCCTATATTAGTATACTTTTCCCTTTTCTTAAATAGTCTTATATATATATATATATTATCCCCCCCCTTTTCTTTTATCTTTTTTTAAAATATCAAATTAACTTTAACAGTAATTATATAATAATATATAATTTATTAAAATTAAATAAACTAAATTTCTTTTTTTAATATAATTATTTGTTTTACAGGACCAAATGTTAACCTCCCCAGAATTTTATAATATATATTAATCTAGTTCCTAAGAAAATATTCAAATAAATAATAAGATGCCTGAATAAAGGGCTATTTTGATAGAATAGATAATGTAATTTATTACTCTTATTATATTATTTAGAATTAAACTAATCCTTTGAAATCAAAATTCAATGTGCATCATTACACCTAAATATAGAAAGATAAGCTAAAATTAAGCTTTTAGGTTCATACCCTGAAAATAGAAAATAATTCTTCTTTCTA